TCAAATTAGAACTAGTAACTAATCCCAACATTGAAGTATTGGAAAAACTCATATAAGCAAAAAATCTCAAATATCCTTGATCATGAGACATATAATTGTCACTATAAATAAGAACCATAATTCCAACAGTAGTAATTAATATTGACATAATAGAAGTAAGTGGATCAACCAAGCAGCCAAATTCTAAAGAAAAGTCATTATTGATGGTCCAAGACCATACATATTGATAGACAGAATTCTTATTTATTTGCTGAATAGAAAAATAGGCTGCAAAAACCATAACTATACTTAACAATAAAACACTAGGAAAAGCCCACATACGACGAAGATTTTTTGTTGCCGTTGGAAAAAGTAGAAGTCCTGCTCCAATTAACATAGGAACTGGAAGTGGAATGAAAGGTAGAATCCATAAATATTGATATATATATTCCATAAAAAAAGAAATAAACGAATTTATCTTAATTAATTAATTGTTTCTGATTCACCGGTTCTTAGTTATTTTCTTTTGAAAGGGGTTCGGTTAATAAAAAAATTAAGATATATAAAATAAAACTTAAATAGAATTTTTTAGCCTTAATTATTCTGAATCTTTGTAAACTACTTCAAATATTAAAAATCAAGAGGCTATAATTGGTCATACGTATTTTTGTTTTTATTAATGTTGAACTGTTAATATAAAATTTTTTAGTAAAATTTTATGAAAATCTAAAAAATTTCAATTTTCATTCTAATTATTACGTATTACAATAATTTATTTATATCTATAGAGCAAGGAAAAATAATTAGACCAAACATTATTTGATATGAATCATACATAAAGTCCATAACTTGACCCATAAAAACTAGTTATTGTAATAGGTTATTCAGCATCATTAAGCCATTTGTTTTATAACAAATTTTATTCTCTTCTATTACAACAAAAGCTATTTCTCGGAAATACTAGGATATCTACCATTTTATTTTACGTAAAAAAAGGGCAAATAAAATGCATTTTATAAATTAAAAAATATAAAATTATGTATTTTGTAGACTTTAACAGATTAACTACTAGTCTAATTCGAATTAGAGAATACTAAAATGGTTGTACTCTTTCTTCACGCTTGACTAATTAAATAAATTAATATAATAGAAAATCAAATTCTTTAAGTTTTTAAAATTAAGCGAGATAGGCGATAGGAATAGGGGTTGGGTTATTAAACTTTTTGATTTAGTTTATTACATGTATAAATGTAACACAACGAAAATATAGAGAAAACGTAATGCACAATCTTATCTTTTTTGTTTGTATTGTATTTTTTCATTTTATCGACTTCAATCTATTTGGCATAGTAGATCTTATTGTTCTTAGTAATATTTTAGGCGATTTTTAGACCCCTTTTTATGAAGGTAGTATAATTTAAAGAATAAATAGATAGAGAATAGTAAAGAACAATGGATTTTAAACAATAGATGTCTTTCACATCCAACTGAAGAACCTATTATAATTTTTTAATGGCAGTTCCAAAAAAACGCACCTCTATTTCAAAAAAACGTATTCGTAAAAATATTTGGAAAAGGAAGGGATATCGGGCAGCATTGAAAGCTTTTTCATTAGCGAAATCTCTTTCTACCGGGAGTTCGAAAAGTTTTTTTTGTGTAACAAATAAATAATATTAATCAAACAATATAATAAATAATCTAATTTTTTTTTTTTTTATTTACTTTAATTTGAAGACATCTTTTTGCTTTCGTTTCTAATATAGATAATAATTCTTTTGTCTACTGAATTCGAAAAATGAATGGTACTTAAAAAAAAGGATATACGCAAGCACAAGATTTCACCTTTCGTTTTAGTATGTTTTATTATTTTCAGGATGGGGATTATAACTTTCCCCATCGACTTGATTCACTAATAAAAATAAATTTATTTTTTAGTTGTATTTTTTTTTTATAACGAAGAGAAGAGGTCTTTGAAACTACACTTTTTTATTAAGGTTAAAATGCGTTTTATAATCTTCTAAACCATTATTTTTCAAAATTATTATTACTATAATAGACTCCTTAACCCAATTAAATTTATAAAAGTCCTTTTTACATTTTTAGGTCATTACATTATATGGCGAATGTACAAATTTTTAGTGATCTATTTTATATCCTATGTTTCGATTGTAAGATCGATAAGATATAATTTAAAATTTATAAAGTATTTTTAAAGTAGGATACAATTTCTATCGAAATTTTCTTTATATGATTGATACACCTATACTAATACCTAACTTAATTGGTTTGTTAAATTTTAACACAAATTCTCTACACAACGAAAATCCCTAACGATTAATACAAAACTAACTATGCAAATATTTCCATAAATATCTTGAGCGGATCACTGAAATTATGTTAAAATTTTCTTTTTTCTTCATCAAAAAAAGAAATTTATTATGTTAGATTAAAAATGCAAACGAGACAGAACATTGTTTTTAGTTCTATCCATGGATTGAAGTAAAAATTATTTAGTTACAACTGTTACATTTGAGGAGAGCAGAAAGTAATAACCTCCGACAAACCACATTGTTAGTTCAAATTTACATTTTAAAATAAAAAATTAACGAAAAATCTCTAATTTTTAAACAAGTTTTATTCATCAATTTGAATGGTTTCCTAAAAAAAATATTGTATTGAAGAAATTCCTTCAATCTCGACGATTGGATAAAAATAAGTTATTATGATTTCGAATAAGCCGCTATGGTGAAATCGGTAGACACGCTGCTCTTAGGAAGCAGTGCTAGAGCATCTCGGTTCGAGTCCGAGTGGCGGCATGGCATCTTCTAAAGGAGTAAGTGCTATAATTAATTCAATTCCCGATTTCAATTCCTATAATTGAGGGACCCTTTTTTAATAATTTTTATGATATTTTCAACTTTAGAGCATATATTAACTCATATATCCTTTTCGATCGTGTCAATTGTAATTACCATTCATTTGATAACTTTATTAGTCGATGAAATAGTAGGCCTATATGATTCGTCAGAAAAGGGGATGATAGCTACTTTTTTCTGTATAACAGGATTATTAGTTACTCGTTGGATGTATTTTGGACATTTACCATTAAGCGATTTATATGAATCATTAATTTTCCTTTCGTGGAGTTTTTCTATTATTCATATGATTCCGTATTTAAAAAAAAAAAAAAACCATTTAAGCGTAATAACCGCGCCAAGTGTTATTTTTACTCAAGGTTTTGCTACTTCTGGTCTTTTAACTGAAATCCACCAGTCCGCAATATTAGTACCCGCTCTCCAATCCCATTGGTTAATGATGCACGTAAGTATGATGGTATTGAGCTATGCAGCTCTTTTGTGTGGATCATTATTATCACTAGCTCTTCTAGTGATTACATTTCGAAAATTCCTACGGATTTTTAGTAAAAGCAATACTTTAATAAATCAGTCATTTTACTTTGGTGAGATTCAATACGTGAACGACAGAAACAATGTCTTACGAAACACTTCTTTTATTTCGTCTCAAAATTATTACAGGTATCAATTGATTCAAAAATTGGATCGGTGGAGTTATCGTATTATTAGTCTAGGGTTTATCCTTTTAACCGTAGGTATTCTTTCGGGAGCAGTGTGGGCTAATGAAGCATGGGGATCATATTGGAATTGGGATCCAAAGGAGACTTGGGCATTTATTACTTGGACCGTATTCGCGATTTATTTACATATTAGAACAAATAAAAATTTTGAAAGTGTAAATTCTGCAATTGTGGCCTCAATGGGATTTCTTATAATTTGGATATGCTATTTTGGGGTTAATCTATTAGGAATAGGGTTGCATAGTTATGGTTCATTTACATTAATATCTAATTGAATTGAATAAAGGACTTGACGAATAGAAACATAGGACGGCATACGTGTATATATACAAAAACTTCATGTAAACCGTCAAGAACCATTTGAATCATTCCATTTCCATTATTTGATTCAAATGGTTCTCACAAATGCCAAATAGATCTAGTTATAATATAATTCCAATTAAGTTATTTATCTTTGAACTTATCGAGAAGAAAAAATACTTATTTTTTATTGTACAATCAACTATTTTTTAAATCGGGAGATTTCAGTTTAATCTTTTCGTTTACTCACAAAAACTATCTATAAAAATAATTGGATATAATAGCCTCGACCTTGTCAATTGATAATGAGAAAACGAAATCGGGATAAACACCAATACCTATTACAGGTAAAAGGATGGAGATCGATACAAATAATTCTCGCGGTCCAGAATCAAAAAAATAAGAGTTTGGGGCATTAAAAAGCTTGTATCCATAGAACATCTGACGTAACATAGATAATAAATAAATAGGAGTTAATATCATTCCAATTGCCATTACAAAAGTAATTAATACTTTTGTCATTAAAAGATATTTTTGGCTAGTAAGTATTCCAAAAAAAACTATCAATTCGGCAACAAAACCGCTCATGCCCGGTAATGCAAGAGAAGCCATTGATACGATACTGAAAGTCGTGAATATTTTTGGAATTGCGATAGCCATTCCGCCCATTGCGTCGAGATAAACAAGACGTATTCTATCATAACTCGTTCCGGCCAAGAAAAAAAGCGCTGCGCCAATAAATCCGTGAGAGATTATTTGTAAAATGGCTCCATTGAGTCCCGTATCGCTTATAGAACCAATTCCTATAATTATGAAACCCATATGAGATACAGAAGAGTATGCTATTCTTTTTTTTAAATTACGCTGACCAGGAGATGTTAAAGCTGCATAGATTATTTGAATTGTGCCTACTATTATCAACCAGGGAGAAAATATAGAATGGGCGTGGGGTAATAATTCCATATTGATCCGAATCAATCCATATGCTCCCATTTTTAATAAGATTCCGGCTAAAAGCATACAAGTACTGTAATGCGCCTCTCCATGGGTGTCTGGTAACCATGTATGTAAGGGTATGATCGGTAATTTGACAGCAAAAGCAATAAGAAAGCCAATATAGAATATTATTTCCAGTGCTACGGGATACGATTGATTAGCTGATGTTTCAAAATTTAATGTTGGTTCATTGGAACCATATAAACCAATACTCAAAACTCCCATTAATAAAAAAACGGAACTTCCTGCAGTGTACAAAATAAATTTTGTAGCTGAATACAAACGTTTCTTTCCCCCCCACATGGATATAAGTAGATAAACTGGAATTAATTCTAACTCCCACATGATGAAAAAAAGTAAAAGGTCTCGAGAAGAAAAAAGTCCTATTTGACCACTATACATTGCTAACATCAGGAAATGGAATAGTCGGGAATCCCGAGTAACCGGCCGAGCCGCTAAAGTTGCTAAAGTTGTAATAAATCCTGTCAGTAAAATAGGTCCTATAGAAATTCCATCTATTCCCAATCTCCAGTAAAAATCAAAAAAATCGATCCATTTATAATCCTCTGTCAATTGCATTAATGGATCATCCAATTTGAAACGATAACCGAATGCATAGGTTGTTATAAGGAGTTCCACTATGCATATACCTATTGTATACCACCGAATTACCTTATTTCCTCTATGAGGGAGAAAGAAAATTAAGGAACCCGCGGATATTGGCAAAACTACAGCTAGCGTTAACCAGGGAAAATAATTCATGGTAAAAACAAGATAAACTTGGACCAGAAAAACCCGTACTCAAAATAAATATTTTTTGAGCGCGGGTTTTTGTCGGTAAAGGTAAAAAAATCAAATGTATTCAAGTAGGGTTTTCTGGAACGTATTAATAAGCTAGACCCATACTTCGAGTTGTTTCATGCCATAAATAAACTCGAACACTCAAGAAATCCGTTGGACAGGCAGATTCACATCTCTTACAACCGACACAGTCCTCTGTTCTTGGAGCAGAAGCAATTTGCTTAGCTTTACATCCGTCCCAAGGTATCATTTCTAATACATCCGTTGGGCAGGCTCGGACACATTGAGTACATCCTATACACGTATCATAAATCTTTACTGAATGCGACATTGGATCTATAAATTTTTGAATGTCAGAAATTTTCGATCTAGTAAACTTGGAAATGAATCATATATTTAAACACCAGATGAATCAATAATTTATCAGAATTTTTATAATCAATCTACTTCTTGATCGACTCATGCGATAGAACCAAGATACTTTGATTTTCGAAAATATGTATTATACATAATTATGGTCATGGTAATTCGAATTTAGGAATATTAGAATTTATATGATTAAGACTATTTATTCAACAAATTCGATTGATTGATACGAGTTGATTTTCTGTTACGATAAATTGACGAAACAATAGCCAGGCCAATAGCTGCTTCAGCGGCTGCAATAGCTATAACAAAAATGGAGAAAATATTTCCTTTTAATTGGCGACTATCAAAAAAATCAGAAAATGTTACGAAATTTATATTAACTGCATTCAGTATAAGTTCAAGACACATAAGGGCTCTAACCATATTTCGGCTCGTGATCAATCCATAGATGCCGATAGAAAATAAGTAGGCACTCAAAACAAGTACATGTTCGAGCATCATTGACCAACTCCTTCGCAATTTTGATTCATTTAAAAATGAACTGAACAACAATTCAACAGATTCAATTGACTAGAATAAAAAAAGTACGGAACAAGGGAATATATTCTATTGATATATAGAATAGCTTTAATAAAATAATTTCTATTTTAGCCATAACCAATCTTTAATTGAAGGGAAATAAATGTAATAAAACAGAACAGAGTTTAATTTGGATTGCTATTACTAATTCTATAGATTTTTTACTGTCGAGCCACGGCAATTGCACCTATCAAAGCCGCTAAAAGAATTATTGAAACGAATTCGAATGGAAGAAAAAAATCTGTTGATAAATGAATTCCAATTTGTTGACTATTACTTATCAAATCTTGCTCTACAATCTGATTTGATCTTGTAGTCCAAATAATCCCGTACCATGACGTATCTGTAATAGTAATCATGAGTAAAACAAAAATACTTGTACAAACTGGCAAAGTAACCCCATCCCCAACGGTCCAAAGATTCAAATCTTTGTAATAATCCGAACCATTCATGAACATCACGGCAAATACGATTAAAACATTTATAGCTCCCACGTAAATAAGTAGTTGTGCAGCAGCTACAAAATAGGAGTTTAATAGAATATAGAATAGGGATATACAAACAAGAACTAGTCCCAATGAAAAGGCAGAATAAATGAGGTTGGTAAATAATACCACTCCCATACCTCCTAGTATAAGAACCGATCCCAAAAAGACTAAAAGAAAATCGTGTATTGGTCCGGGCAAATCCATTATATGTAAAATAAGAGATAAATAAATCGAAATATTTTTCATGACCTTATTGAGACCCGACCAGGAAAAATTTTTTATGATTTTTGAGCAATTCCTAATTAAATCCGAAGGGATATTAATAAATGTAAGTACACTTATTGGACTAACTTCATTCTTTATCTGAAAAAGTAGTTCTAATTCGAAACTATCTATTTTATATTTTTGAAAAATGAAAAATATATTAATTAATATATTTTTCAATCCAAATTAAGATGTGATTCTTACCAAGCAATCCATAGTTGGTATTTGTAGTTATTGACCAAACAAAACGAAAGAAACCTTATTCCTTTAGATTAGATCAAAACTAAATCTTAGTATTAGTAAAGTAATTATAAATTATTCTTTAATCAAGAGATTTACTTATTTTTTATTTGAGGCGAATTGGAAATTGTTCGAATTGTATAATCATCAATTACTGACATTGGTACACGACCCAAAGCAATTTGATTATAATTCAATTCATGACGATCATAAGTAGAAAGTTCATATTCTTCAGTCATTGATAAACAATTTGTTGGACAATACTCAACGCAATTACCACAAAATATGCAGACTCCGAAATCAATACTGTAATTAAGCAACCGTTTCTTACGAATGTCAGTTTCCAATTTCCAATCAACAACGGGTAGATCTATAGGACATACACGAACACATACTTCACAAGCAATACATTTATCAAATTCAAAATGGATTCGACCGCGGAAACGCTCCGCGGCGATTAATTTTTCATAAGGATATTGAATAGTTACGGGTAAACGATTTGCGTGGGATAAAGTAATCATGAAACTTTGACCAATGTACCTTGCAGCTCGTACTGTTTGTTGACCATAATTCATGAACCCAGTTACCATAGAGAACATATCGTTAATATATATGAATAATTTTAGGTTTGTTTATTTCTCTTGTTTGAAACAAGTTGTGAATAGAGTATAGAATGTTCCTTTACAGCGAAAAGAGTTGGGAAGAAGTTGTTAATAATAGATTACCTAGAGAAATAGGTAAAAGAAATTTCCATCCAAGATTCAATAGCTGGTCCATTCTTAGCCTCGGTAAAGTCCATCTTGTTGTGATAGGAATGAACAAAAACAAATAAGTTTTAGCTAATGTAATAAAGATACCAATTGTCGCTCCAAAAACGCCACATGTTTTATTTAGTTCAAAAAGTTCAGAAATATATATGTCCGGAATAGAGATATTCCAACCTCCCAAGTAAAGAACTGTGACAAATAATGACGAAACTAATAGGTTTAGATAGGAAGCAACATAAAATAAACCAAATTTTATACCCGAGTATTCGGTTTGATAACCTGCTACTAATTCTTCTTCTGCTTCTGGTAAATCAAAAGGCAATCTCTCACATTCTGCTAGGGACGAAATGATAAAAATGATAAACCCTATAGGCTGACGCCACAAATTCCAGCCCCAAAAACCATATTTGGATTGCGCTTCAACTATATCAACTGTACTTAAACTGTTAGATAATTATAGTCGGTGATACCATCACTGTTACCATCGCTATTACAGAACCGTACATGAGATTTTCACCTCATACGGCTCCTTGAAAGCCGGAAATAAATCTAAGGACCGCATCAGTATTATTTTATCTTAATATCTTTGTAGGATGGATTAAGGTCAAAATCTATCGAACGGTCCAAAATTAGACCAATTTAATTCTGCCTGTTATAATTATTTAAATTAATAATTTAAATAATTAATAATAAATAAAAAGTACTTCTGAATTGATCTCATCCTTTCTTTAATAATTTGAATTCTTCTTTGTTCAGTAATAACTTAACTGTTCAATAAAATACTTATTGTAGAAATATCAATAACCCGTTGGTTTCACTTACGAAAAATAATTCGATATTAATTCATCAATTATGACACAAATTTTATATCTATTAATATGTATATGGGAAAGAATAAAAGAAAAAAAGAATAAAAAAGATATTTTTTTTATTCTTTTAGTGTAATTGGATTTCTTTCTCTTTTTTTTCATTCCTATTCTTCTTTCTATTTCTGAGAAAAAGAGGGTTACAAAATAAAAAGAAAGTAAAGGATTATTTCGTTTCCAATAGTTATTTATTTAATCGGTGGATAGGAGCATACTCTGGATTGGAATCGTGTCGTGGGGAGTACTGCTTGATCATTTCTACCAACTTAAAGCCCCAATTAGTATTCTTTGTATATTATGTAAAAATGTCCTTTTGGAAAATTTACATAATCTCGGTTACTAATCCTTTACATATTTTGGTGTTTCTAACCATCCACTCGTTTTTGCTCAACCCCCCGTATGGTAATACATACAAATGATAGTGAAAACTTAATATGGTTGATCTTTTGAGCCCGCTTCAAGTCAGGATGACTAATCAACCAATCTTGGGGGAACCGGTCTCTTCTGCTGATTTTTATTTCCGCTTAACTCTTTAACTCTTATACATAGAAAATGAGACTTAATCTTTTTACTGCGAATTTATAGATAAGCTGTTTTCTTTCACTCATATAACTATTTGATTTAGTTCATCAATCCAAATAATGAATAAAAAAATGAAGATATCTACTCAATTCATTCCAACCCTTTCCTTGAAAGGAGGAAATAGAGAAAAGCCCTTTCCTTTAAAGGAGGGAATATAGAAAAGTGTATGTCCATGTATCAACGAATCGCACGTAGAGATATTGATAACACACATAAAGTTAATGGTATTTCATAACTAATCGATTGAGCAGCAGCTCGTAGACCACCTAAAAAAGAATATTTATTATTTGACCCGTATCCTGACATAAGAAGTCCAATTGGAGCAATACTGGAAATGGCAATCCATAAAAAAACACCGATATTGAGATCTGCTAAAACAAGGTGATAGCCAAAAGGAACTACTGAATAGCTTACTAAAATTGATATGACTGCTATGGACGGCCCGATGCTGAATAAACGATTATCACCCCTAGATGGAATAATATTTTCTTTGAAAAGTAGTTTTGCCCCATCGGCTAGAGCTTGAAGAACTCCCAAAGGGCCAGCGTATTCAGGGCCAATGCGTTGTTGTATCCCTGCGGATATTTCTCTTTCTAACCATACAATTACCAGTACGCCTATTGTGATTCCCAATACAAGAATCAAAATAGGAATAAGCACCCATATAATTCCATAAACCTCTTTTAAAAATTCTAATCTAGAAAAAGAATCAATATCTTGTACTTCTGGTGTATGAATTATCATTTCAACGATCAACTTCTCCCATAATGATATCTATACTACCTAGTATCGTCATAATATCAGCCAATTTCATTCTTTTAACTAACTGAGGAAGAATTTGCAAATTGATAAAACCCGGAGGGCGAATTTTCCATCTCCAAGGAAAACCACTCTGATCCCCTATCAGAAAAATTCCCAATTCTCCCTTTGGGGCTTCGACTCTCACATAAAGTTCTTGTTTTGGCAATTCAAATGTAGGAGAAGGTTTTTTACTAATAAATCGATATTCAAAATCATTCCATTCCGGATTCCTTTCTGTATCAAAGTATCGTATTTCTAAATTCTCATAGGGTCCCCCTGGAATTCCTTCCAGGGCCTGTTGAATAATTTTTATGGATTCTATCATTTCACCAATTCGGACTAGATAACGAGCCAACGAATCTCCTTCTTTTTGCCACTGTACTTCCCAATCAAATTCGTCGTAACACTCATAATGATCAACTTTACGAAGATCCCACTGGATTCCGGAAGCTCGCAGCATTGGTCCCGATAAACCCCAATTTATTACCTCCTCTCTACCAATAATGCCTACACCCTCGACGCGTTCTAAAAAAATAGGATTTCGTGTAATAAGTTTTTGATATTCAGCAACTCTTGTTAAAAAATAATCGCAGAAATCCAAACATTTATCTATCCAGCCATGAGGTAGATCGGCCGCTACTCCTCCGATACGAAAATAATTATGCATCATTCTCATACCAGTGGCAGCTTCGAATAGATCATATACTAATTCTCTTTCTCTAAAAATATAGAAAAAGGGAGTTTGTGCACCAATATCCGCCATAAAAGGACCGAGCCATAATAGATGAGAAGCTATACGACTCAATTCCAACATAATTATTCTGATATAGCTGGCTCTTTTAGGTACTTGAATATTTCCCAACCGTTCCGGTCCGTTTACAGTTATTGCTTCTGTGAACATAGTAGCTAAATAATCCCAACGTGTTACATAAGGCAAATATTGTATAATTGTTCGGTTTTCTGCAATTTTTTCCATCCCTCGGTGTAAATAACCCAATATTGGTTCACAGTCAATAACATCTTCACCATCTAGAGTAATGATGAGTCGAAGAACACCATGCATTGATGGGTGGTGTGGGCCCATATTGACTATCATGAGGTCTTTTCTTGTAGCTGGTATATTCATAGGTTTTTCCTCGATTCATTATTTTATGGATTGCTGAAAACGAAAAAAAGTTCATTAAAATTCAAGATTTCATAAATCAAATAATTAAAAATACCTGTTAAAATTAACGAGTTTTTGATTCGCGAATATCCAACTGATTAATTAATTCTTTATAACATATTATATTTTTCTTTGACAAATAAGACAGCAGTCGCTGACGTTTTCCCAGAATTTTACGTAAACCTCTCTGAGATAAATAGTCTTTTTTGTGTAATTGTAAATGTGAAGTAAGTCTTCGTATCCTATTTGTGAAACGAACTATTTGAAATTCAACAGACCCTCTGTTTTCCTCTTTTTCTTCTTGTGAAATAACTGAGATGAATGAATTTTTTACCATAAAATGAAATCTTCTCTACCCCCTCTTTATTATTTTAAGATATTTTTATTGATAGATATCTTTATTGATCAGTAATAATAATGCCCCTCATTTTTATTTTGTATATACAACAATCTTAATTTTTTTATTAATAAAATTTAATCAATTTGATTTAAATTTTTTAATTCGATTTGAAAAGGTATACAAAAGCATGGTTGTTTTTCTGCACTCACAAAAGATTAGACCTAAAATAAGAATATTTTGTCGATTCATTTTTAGATATAATTGAGATGTCATTAAATTAGTATCATGTATCAGAATGAAATGTAAGACAATGCATATGTGCCTCTCTTTGTCCTCATAGATCGGATATGGTATGGGAAATATAGTAAAAATTTACTATTAATGAATTTTCAATCGCGGATACATATGTATTCTTACCATACTGAAACGACTGCCATTATTGGTATTAAACCAATAACGATTCATACAAGCTAAATCTTCTACTCGATAATTGGGCCAAAGAAATAACTTCAATTTAATAAGTCGTTTTTTATATTTTTTGCTTTTTTTATCCAAAACTTGAATGTTTACCTTATTCCCATTACAAATTGCTGCATTTCTATGTCTATTCTTAGAATTGAAACAAATTAGAATTCTCAATTCTCTACGACGTCGAGGTGATAAAATATTTTCAGGAACAAACAAATCATAGTGATTTTTATCTCTATTTCCAGTCATCTTTTGATATTTTCTAATGACTTCATCATAATTCTTATCAACAGGTTTTTTTTCTCGGTATCTTTGATTAATTGGGTGTTTACTTTTATGAACTAATGAAATACCGATAGTTTGATACATAATAAATTTTCCATCATTTTTTATAGATATACGAATTGGTTCAATAATCAAAATTCCCCTTTTAATCAATTCTGTAAGAGTTAAATCTTTCTGAATCATCAGAATATCCAGACTCATTTCGCCCCTTTGAATAGAGGATATAGTAATTTCTCTTGGATTTATCAGTCTAAGCAGAAGACAATATACTTTGATGTTATTAATTATTTTTTTATTTAAAGAATCATCCCACCTCAATTGAAAATGCAAATACCTTTTTAGAAAGAAATCAAACTCCGCTTTTGTATTGATCTTGTATTGCTTTTTATTTCTATATTTTTTCATATCCGATCCTGTATAATCCTCTTCAACATCTTTTTCTTGGTTTGAAAGAGCTGAGTTAAGATCCACTCGGCCCGTGGATTCTTTTTCCCCTCGATTTCGGTTTTCTAATTCAAGAGATTTTTTTTCATTCGATGATATAAAAGGATCTCCTTTTTTATTTACAGCGATTCTTTTGTTTTCACTCGCATTTTCATTTATATTAGAATTAAAAAGCAGTAATTTAATTGGTATAACCCACGGTTTAATTTTATACGTATTATAAAGTATCAAAAATTCTGGGAAGAACCAAAGTTCCAGATTTGATATGGGACGACTTAGTATTTCTTCATTCATTCCCATCCAATCAAAAACCCTTTTTTCATTGGATAGGTTGATTTCTTGATCTTGCTGAATCGTGACATAAAAAAGCCCTTTCTTATTGATTTTATTAATTATTTGATACTTATTAACCCTGCTCTTACTATATTTATTACTCTTAGTGGCAGTATCAGTATCAATATCGATCCAGGTTTCAATATCGACCTTCTTTTTAAGACAAAAGTTGAGAATTCTCCAATCAAAATATTTTCTATCCGGATTTTTCTCCATATCTATAATATCATCTTCTACTAAATAATTATTGATAGGGATAATAGGAATACCTTCCAGCATATTAAATGATTTGTCTTTATGTGTGTTGTAATTATAAAAAATATTTTTGTTATTTTTTACTTGTAATGGTGATCCATAAATAGATGAGTCCTTCTTATCGTCATAATTAATATATTTATATGCTAAAAGATCATATCTATATTGTTTTTGAAAATTATCCCTTTGATTCAATAATGAATCTCTTTCCATTTTTTTTTCGTAATGAATTAATTGATCTTTTTCATATAAATTATATAAATCTTTATTTTGAGCTATACGGTGTTGATTCAATATATTTCGCCACTTTTGTGGTACTAACCTAGACCATTTAATCTGAGATACATCATATTGATAATGACGCCTTAACCAATTTGTCCATTGATTCATTCCAGAATTTAAAAGATTTTTATATTGAACTTCGGAATGAAATAGTTCTTGTGTTACAAAAAAAAAATCCTTTATTTCCTTCTTAAGAAAAAAAGATGTTCCGTTATATTGAAATACAGATTTTAACTTATATAAGTTAATAAGTTGACTTTGTGATATTTTATAAAATACATATGCTTGTGAAAAGTAAGATAAGTCACAAAAAGTATTTGAATTCTTGTTACTAATATTAGTATTATAAAGTGACTTTTTTATAGTTGAAATAAATTGACTTTGATTTGTTTTATCAATTCTTTCTTGATTTGCTTCATTATTGTTAATGTATTTATTAATAATTTTTTTTGTTGATTCAAGAAAAAGTTGTGTATTGATGATAGGAATATTAATCATAGATATAAACATATTTACGTATATCCTTTCAATGAAAAATTTTATAAAATAATGTGATTTACGGATTAATCTAACATTTATTCTTTTTAATATCTGCCAAATATTTTTTTGTGATTCTAATCTTTTATCATCATAACTTATTTTGTTAGAACTCAAATTTATATCTGGAGTTATAAATCCCTTTTTCTTGGCTTTTGTAATTTTTTCTATTTGATTTAGGATTGTGTTTGTTCTATCAGTCAGATCTTGCAGTTTTTTTTCTGTTAATGAATAATTTGTCCAATCACGAGATATAATTTGAAT